TCTCGATATAAGCAAAAAATACAGGCATTTGTGGGTTCAATGCGAAAATTGTTATGGATTAAATTATAAGAAATTTTTTAGGTTAAAACTGAATATTTGTGAACAATGTGGATATCATTTGAAAATGAGTAGTTCAGAAAGAATCGAACTTTTGATTGATCCAGGCACTTGGGATGCTATGGATGAGGGCATGGTTTCCGTGGACCCCATTGAATTTCATTCGGAGGAGGAACCTTATAAAGATCGTATTGATTCTTATCAAAAAAAGACAGGGTTAACTGAGGCTGTTCAAACAGGCATAGGTCAACTAAACGGGATTTCCATAGCAATTGGGATTATGGATTTTCAATTTATGGGGGGCAGTATGGGATCCGTAGTAGGCGAGAAAATCACCCGTTTGATCGAATATGCTACTAATGGATCTCTACCTCTTATTATAGTGTGTGCTTCCGGAGGAGCGCGCATGCAAGAAGGAAGTTTGAGCTTGATGCAAATGGCTAAAATATCTTCAGCTTCATATAATTATCAATCAAATAAAAAGTTATTCTACGTATCAATCCTTACATCTCCTACAACCGGTGGAGTGACCGCCAGTTTTGGTATGTTGGGAGATATCATTCTTGCCGAGCCTAATGCCTACATTGCATTTGCGGGTAAAAGGGTAATTGAACAAACATTGAATAAGACAGTACCTGATGGTTCACAAGAAGCTGAGTATTTATTCCATAAGGGCTTATTCGACCCAATTGTACCACGTAATCCTTTAAAAAGTGTTCTGAGTGAGTTATTTCATCTTCACGGTTTCTTTCCCTTGGATAAAAATTCAATCAAGTAGATCATTTAATTCAGTTATTTTTATTTTTTATTTGAGGTGCACAAGTATTTAGTTTATAGTAATCAAAGTAAAAATAAAAATAATAAGCATGTAGCTTTAGTTTTACTTGAGGTTATAAGATCTAATTGTATAAAGGATCAGAAGTTGTTGATAATCACCTTTTCTTATTTCCGCCAGATCCGTTTTATTTCTACCTAAATTCATGATTAGTAATCAGGAAGACTCTATCAACAAGATAAAAGAGTTAATTCTTACCCTAAATTAGTAAAATAGTAAAATAAAGAATTCATGTTACCTTATTACATTACGTTACGTATTATTATAAATATTGAATAATTCAAATGTAGAAAATATAGAATAGGAATCTTGCATTTATTTTTATATATTATATTCCCCGACAACTTCCCCTTTTTACTAGGAATCCCTGTTGCATCGGATTCTAACGAATCCTTTGATAACTTGTAATAAACTTTTTTGGTATTTCTTCGACGATAAGTATAAGAGAACAATAATAATAAATATATAGAAAGGTGAATAGGTACACTTATTTAGTTCTACATTTCTTGTACCTATACCTATTATTATATACTGATAATAGATATACTTATCATAAGATATCTTTATAACAGGTACAAATATTAAATCGAGGTATCCATTCTATGACAACTTTCAACTTACCCTCCTTTTTTGTGCCTTTAGTGGGTCTAGTATTTCCGGCAATTGCAATGGCTTCTCTATCTCTTCATGTTCAAAAAAACAAGATTGTCTAGATTCGACGGGACCCAATCTCATCCATTTTTTTTTCAAGACTCCGACTTGGATCATAATACAGATATCTATTTTTTTAGTGGATATAGGGCACAACATGTTTATTCTCCCGAACACAAACGAAAGGGCTGTTATGTTATGCACGTGGAAACATGATATATGGATCAATGCATTATATCTATTTTAAAATGGGTCAGCGTCAGCAGATGGATGAAATGGAAAGTAAGGGTATCTATATGTAGATATCCATAGTATGTAGATATCCATAGTGGGATCATATGAAGGGGATATTTTTTTATATCTAACTGATTCGATGAATTACTCCTAATGGTTCACATCATAATAATAGTGCTAGTTGATGAGAGTTACCTCGGGAACAAAAAAAAATAAAGTAAAATTAATTTGGGTTATTCTCTCAATTCCAATAAAATGAAACAACTGGATCTAGTATGAACTGGCGATCAGAACGTATATGGATAGAACTTATAACGGGGTCTCGAAAAATAAGTAATTTCTGTTGGGCCTGTATCCTTTTTTTAGGTTCACTGGGATTCTTATTGGTTGGAACTTCTAGCTACCTCGGTAGGAATCTGATATCCCTATTTCCTTCTCAGCAAATCCTTTTTTTTCCACAAGGGATCGTGATGTCTTTCTATGGGATCGCGGGTCTGTTCATTAGCTCCTATTTGTGGTGCACAATTTCGTGGAATGTAGGTAGTGGTTATGATAGATTTGATAGAAAAAAAGGAATAGTGTGTATTTTTCGTTGGGGATTCCCTGGAAGAAATCGTCGCATCTTCCTTCGATTCCTTATGAAAGATATTCAGTCGATTAGAATAGAGGTTAAAGAAGGTATTTATCCTCGGCGCGTACTTTATATGGAAATCAGAGGCCAGGGTGCCGTTCCCTTGACTCGTACTGATGAGAATTTGACTCCACGAGAAATTGAACAAAAGGCTGCGGAATTGGCCTCTTTTTTGAGCGTACCAATTGAAGTATTTTGAAATTAATTCAAGAATGAATGCTTTCGCAGTATTGAGTAAGGACCTCATGAATTATGTTTGTTGTTATATAACAACTTCCGTTTTTTCAGGGCGCTCATTCGAGCAAAAGCAGACGCATATGGAACAACCAAAAAAATAAAATTAAAGTGGGTTTTTCCACCAAAAAAAAATTTATGCATATTGAAATCAACTCCATTTTTTCATACTAGTAACAAGTATACTAAGCGTGGGTTCATCACACATATATGAACAATTCAGACTATATAATATAATTCATCTTTTTTGTTCCAATATTTTTGAATTGATATGTTAGATATAGATGGATCATATCTTTTAATTGAATTTTTGTTTTGTCGATCGATGTTTCTTTTTATCCTTTCTTTTTTTGATGATCAAAAGATTGGATTGTTTATAACTATAACATAACCATTCTATTTCTCTCTTTTTGCTACTCGTTTTTTATTTCATCATATCAATATTTTTCCGAAATTTCCCTCAACGATTCCCGGGCTATGGGTAGCCAGCGAAATTTTTCGAAATAATTGATCCAGGGGGTTCTTTTGCCTCTAAATCCAAAAAATATGCATTTCTTGACTTGAAGTGGCGCGGCGCATTCGGGCATTCATCGAAAAGGATGCAATTGCTTCGAATGAAGAAATAATCAAACAAAATATTGTTTCCAGATCCAAGCACTAACCAATCAATTAAAAAAGGGAATAGGTCTATGGATTCAATACCTTGCTATAGGTTATAGAACTCGTGCTTTATGGAAATATCAGATTGGATAGAGTCGAGGAATGAGGTGGTTTCATTAACAATTCACAGATTCAAAATGCCAAAAAGGAAAGCATTCAACCCCCTTCTATATCTGACATCTATAGTCTTTTTGCCCTGGTGGATTTCTCTCTCATTTAAGAAAAGTATGGAATCTTTGGTTACTAATTGGTGGAATGATGGGCAATCCGAAGTTTTTTTGAATGATATTCAAGAAAAGAACGTTCTAGAAAAATTCATAGAATTAGAAGAACTCTTCCTTTTGGACGAAATTATAAAGGAGTACCCGGATACACATATACAAAAGCTTCGTATAGGAATGCACAAAGAAACGATACAATTGGTCAAGATGTACAATGAGGGTCATATCCATACTGTTTTACATTTTTCGATAAATATAATAAGTTTCGCTATTCTAAGCGGTTATTCTATTCTGGGTAATGAAGAACTTGTTATTATTAATTCTTGGGTTCGGGAATTTATCTATAACTTAAGCGACACAATAAAGGCGTTTTCTATTCTTTTATTAACTGATTTATGTATCGGATTCCACTCGCCTCACGGCTGGGAACTAATGATTGGTTCTGTCTACAAGGATTTTGGATTTTCTCATAATAATCAGATTATATCTGGTCTTGTTTCCACCTTTCCAGTCATTCTAGATACAATTTTAAAATATTTGATCTTCCGTTATTTAAATCGTGTATCTCCGTCACTTGTAGTGATTTATCATTCAATGAATGATTAAAGAATGGTCCGCTGATATAAATCTAATCATAATGTTTTTTACTTCGTACATAAACAAACCATTAAAAATCTTACTCATTCTTTATGTTTCTACCCATCCAGGAAATTCCCCCTGGATTCCAGTAAAATAGCAGAATCGTGGATAGGGAACTCTACTAGCAACCTACCCAATTTATTGTAGAAATTTTCGGGATCAATGATTGGACCATGCAAAATAGAAATATCTTTTCTTGGATAAAGGAACAGATGACTCGATCCATTTCCGTATCGATCATTATATTTATATATGTAATAACTCGGACATCTATTTCACATGCATATCCCATTTTTGCACAACAGAGTTATGAAAATCCACGAGAAGCGACTGGGCGTATTGTATGCGCCAATTGTCATTTAGCTAATAAGCCCGTGGATATTGAGGTTCCACAAGCGGTACTTCCTGATACTGTATTTGAAGCGGTTGTTAGAATTCCTTATGATATCCAACTGAAACAGGTTCTTTCTAATGGGAAAAGGGGGTCTTTGAATGTGGGGGCCGTTCTTATTTTACCTGAGGGATTCGAATTAGCCCCCCCCGATCGTATTTCTCCGGAAATGAAAGAAAAGATGGGCAATCTTTCTTTTCAGAGTTATCGTCCTACTAAAAAAAATATTCTTGTGGTAGGTCCTGTTCCTGGTCAGAAATATAGCGAAATCACTTTTCCTATTTTGTCTCCGGACCCCGTTACTAAGAAAGACGTTTACTTCTTAAAATATCCTATATACGTGGGCGGGAATAGGGGAAGGGGTCAGATTTATCCCGATGGGAGCAAGAGTAACAATACAGTCTATAATGCTACAGCATCCGGTATAGTAAGCAAAATAGTACGTAA